AGATAAATACAATAAGAGATAAGAAGAAATTCGGCCACCCCCTATATATTTTATACCCTCTCCGACAAAAAAACTTGTAATACCGACTCCATTTGTAATTCCATCAATTACTCGTCTATCAAAAAAATAAGTTAATTGAGCTAATCCTCTTATACCGTTAGTTAAGGAAATTTCATAAAAAGCATCTATGTAACCACGATTATATGACCAATCATATATCCCATTTATTATTTTTTCCCAAATCATTTTATTAGGAACACTTTTAACAAATGAATTTCGGAAGTTCAAATTTTGTAAAGATGAATAAAAAGGCTTATATAAAAAAGACGCTATAAATATCCCGAGATAAGCTATACTCAATGAAAAACTTGCATTTGTCACAAATTCATACCAATCGACAGAATTATTTGAATTTTGATGTATTATAACTGGAGTTAACAATTTGGATAATATGTCCAAATCCATTCCTTGTTGATTGAAAGGAATTCCTATGGCCCCAACGAACAAAGTAAATATGCCTAATACAAGCATAGGAAATAGCATAGTAGTATCCGATTCATGGGGATACAAAAAAGTGTTCTTAATACCAAAATGCGTAATAGTAATAAAGGGCCGCCTCATCTTTCTTACATTAATATCAATTGGATACGTCTTCTTCAACAAAAAAGAAATCCTTTCATTATTATTATTCATTGTTAATAAAGATAATAAACGAAATCTTTTTTGAATTCTTTTTTTCCCTTCTATATCTTTACCCCATAGAGATATTGAATAAAACGAGTTATTTGTTTTGCCGCTGTAATTTTGAAAATGAACATTTAAATATCCTTCAAAAGTAAGTAAATAGATCCGAAACATATAAAATGCAGTTAATCCTGCTGTGAAAAAAGCTATTATTGCAAAAATCGGTGAATACAACCAACTATCATTAAGAATTTCATCTTTAGACCAAAAACAGGCAAGAGGTGGAATACCACAAAGGGAAAGTATACCTAAAAAAAAAGCAGTTTTTGTAATCGGCACATGTTTTGTTAAACCACCCATAAGAACCATATTCTGACTTTTATCTGGAGAATACCCAACAATCGCTTCCATTGAATGAATGATTGATCCGGACCCTAAAAACAACAATGCTTTCGAATAAGCATGAGTAATCAAATGAAATAAAGCAGCTCGATAAGACCCAATACCGAGAGCTAACATCATATAACCCAATTGAGACATTGTAGAATAGGCCAAACTTCTCTTAATATCTTTTTGAGCAAGAGCTAAAGTAGCTCCTAATAGTAATGTTATTATACCTATCAAAGCTATTATATTCATTATGTAAGGTATAACTATGAAAAGAGGAAGAAGCCGAGCTACAAGAAAAATTCCTGCGGCTACCATAGTAGCAGCATGTATAAGAGCTGAAATAGGAGTAGGTCCTTCCATAGCATCAGGTAACCATACCTGAAGGGGAAATTGAGCGGATTTAGCAATTGCACCAGAAAATAATAGGAGGGCAGACAAAGTAACAAATAAAAAATGAACTTCATTATTATAAATCAAGTTATTGAATATCTCAAACAAATCCTGAAATTCGAAACTGCCTGTTATCCAATAAAGACCTAAAATTCCTAATAATAAACCAAAATCCCCTACACGATTAGTTACAAACGCTTTTTGACAAGCATTCGCTGCAATCGGTCGTGTGAACCAAAAACCTATTAATAGATAAGAACAGACTCCAACTAATTCCCAAAAAATATAAATTTGTATCAAATTAGAACTAGTCACTAATCCCAGCATTGAAGTATTGAAAAAACTCATATAAGCAAAAAATCTCAAATATCCTTGATCATGAGACATATAATTGTCACTATAAATAAGAACCATAATTCCAACAGTAGTAATTAAGATTGACATAATAGAAGTAAGTGGATCGATCAAGTAGGTGAACTCTAAAGAAAAGTCATTATTGATGGTCCAAGACCATACATATTGATAGATATAACTGTTATTTATTTGCTGAATAGGCGGATTGGCTGAAAAAATCATAACTATACTTAACAATAAAACACTAGGAAAAGCCCACATGCGGCGAAGATTTTTTGTTGCCTTCGGGAAAAGGAGAAGTCCCACTCCTATTAACATAGGAATTATAACTGGAATGAAAGGTATGATCCATGAATATTGATATGTATATTCCATAAAAATAAATAAATAAAAATCTTTTATTCTTAATTAACTGTTTCTGATTCACCAGCTCTTATTTTTTTTTTTGAAAGGAATCAGTTAATAAAAAAATTAAGATATAGAAAACTAAAATAAAATTTTATATTCTTAATTATTATAAATTTTTTCCAAATACTTCAAACAAAACAAGATATTTCAAATCAAGAAGTTTGAATTGGTCAAATGAGATGACCAAGCTACTATTGAAAAATAAATACTTACTCTTTTTTTTAAGTAAGATTTTATGAAGCTACAAAAAATAAAAATTTCAATTATTATTACAATTTACATAATACAATATTTTAACAATATTTTAATCTCGGGAGAGAGGAAGGACAAATAATTACACCAAAAAGAGTATTTTATTTTGATATGATTCATAAAAGACAGACACAGTCCATACATAACTTAACTCAAGGAAATAAGAGCTATTTTTTTTAGTTCGTTTATTCAGAATCATTAACCAATGCAGTTTTGAATTGATTGAAGGAATTACTAAAATAAAATGACTTTTCTTTAGAAAAAAAAATGATGTATACTTTAACACATTAACTGCGAGTCTCATTTGAATTTGAAAATCTTAATTAGGTGCACTCTTTTTCGAGTTTGACTAATTAAGCAATTAAAAAAAAAATTAAGGGAATTAAGGGTTGGTTTCTTAAACTTTTTGATGTATTTTATTACATGTATAAATATAGCACGATGAAAATAAACAATAAACAATATAAAGGAACAACCACTTTGGTTTATATTTTTTCTTTTTTTATGACGAGAGTCTAATTTAGACTATAAATAGATAATTAGATAGTAAGTAAAGAACAATTGGTTTTGAACAATAGATGTCTTTCACATCCAACTAGAGAAATGAATACTCTATCATAATTTTTTAATGGCAGTTCCAAAAAAACGCACTTCTATATCAAAAAAACGAATTCGTAAAAATATTTGGAAAGTGGAGGGGTATTGGGTAGCATTGAAAGCTTTTTCGTTAGCGAAATCTCTTTCTACAGGGAATTCAAAAAGTTTTTTGTACAATAAGAAATAAATAACTAATTAATGGAATAATCTGAATCTATCTCTGACTCTAAAAAAAGTCTAGTTTCATTTTGAATTTCGTTTCTAATTTTTTAATTTATATAGTTTAATTATACTTAAAAACTATAAAAAAAAAAAAAAGTAATGATTCCCATTCCTTAATGTTTTGAATGGATAAATATTAAATTGAATTCGTTTTGCCATTATGTTATGTAAAATAATTATTATTAAGTATACTTAATACTTAATTTTGTAAAATGATATTCTTTTTTGTTTGACAAAAAAAGAATAAATACAAGATATAAAGTTTCAACTGTCTTTTTAGTAAAGTTTTGTCTTTTTTATATTTATTTATTATATTTATATAATATATATATACTATTTTTTATAGAACAACAAATAGAAGATCTTTAATCCAAATTCAAATTAATGAGTTGTTGAAACTCATTTTTTTAGTTTCAAACTTGTTTTGTAATTTTCTGAACAATCATTTTAAACAATAATTATCAATATATATATACTCCTTATCCTTATATATACCTTATATACCTCGTATAAAATATCCATTGATAAAAGCTTCTTGTCCCATTTAGGTGGATATTTTATACGAGAAATGTATCAATTTTGGTCATCAAAAATAAAAAAAAAAAAAATGGATCCTATAGTTGCTTGGGCTGGGGAAGATAGATCAATATATGTATTAAGTATTAATTTTTAACGGGTTATTCTAATTTGAAGTAGGGTCCAATTACGATAGAAATCGAAACTCTTTTTTTATATGATACGCCCAATACCTAACCCAACCCCAATTTAATTAATTTATTAATGTTAAGTTAAATAAACTTAACACTCTAAATATTAAATTAAATCAAACAAATAATAAAAAATAAGGATTATTATTGGAAATACGTTTTAAATCACTATTTTTTAAACGAGTTTTTATTCATCAATTTCTTTATTCATGAATTGAAATGTTTCCTATAAAACTAAAAAATATTGAATGATTGAGTACTTTAACCTAGACGATTAAATAAGAATAGGTTATTATGATTTCGAACAAGCCGCTATGGTGAAATCGGTAGACACGCTGCTCTTAGGAAGCAGTGCTAGAGCATCTCGGTTCGAGTCCGAGTGGCGGCATGGCATCTTATAAAAGAGTAAGTCCTATAAGAAATTCAATTCCCGATTTCCATTCCTATAATTTTGAGAATCCCCCCCCCCCCCTTTTTTTTATTTATTTAATAATTTTTTTTTTATGATATTTTCAAGTTTAGAGCATATATTAACTCATATATCCTTTTCGGTTGTTGCAATTGTAATTTCAATTCGTTTGATAATCTTATTAATTAATGAAAGCGCAGGACTATATGATTCATCAGAAAAGGGCATAAAAACTACTTTTGTCTGTATAACAGGATTATTAGTTACTCGTTGGATTTATTCGAGACATTTACCCTTAAGTGATTTATACGAATCATTCATTTTTCTTTCGTGGAGTTTGTCCATTATTTGTATGGTTCCGTATTTAAAAAAAAATATAAACCATTTAAGCGCAATAACCGCGCCAAGTGTTATTTTTACCCAAGGCTTTGCTACTTCTGGTTTTTTAACTGAAACGCATCAATTCGTAATATTAGTACCCGCTCTACAATCTCATTGGTTAATGATGCACGTAAGTATGATGGTATTGGGTTATGCAGCTCTTTTATGTGGATCATTATTATCAGTAGCTCTTATAGTCATTACATTTCGAAAAGTCATAAGGGCTTTTGAGAAAAAGAATAATGATTCATTTTCATTTGATGAGATCCAATACATGAATGAAAGAAACAACGTTTTATGGAACATTTCTTTGATCTCTTCTAGGAATTATTATAGATCTCAATTGATTCAACAATTGGATCATTGGAGTTATCGTATTATTGGTATAGGGTTTATCTTTTTAACCATAGGTATTCTTTCGGGAGCAGTATGGGCAAATGAGGCATGGGGCTCATATTGGAATTGGGATCCGAAGGAAACTTGGGCATTTATTACTTGGACCATATTCGCGATTTATTTACATATTCGAACAAATAAGAATTTTGAAGGTGTAAATTCCGCAATTGTAGCCTCGATGGGATTTCTTATAATTTGGATATGCTATTTTGGGGTCAATCTATTAGGAATAGGGCTACATAGTTATGGTTCATTTACACTAACGTCTAACTGAAGAAAGGACCTAACGAACACAAGCAAACATGGGACAGCATATATATATAAGAAAACATTGTGCAAGCCTTCGAGAACCTTTTGAATCAAAGTAGTGATTCAAAAGGTTCTTACAAAGGCCAAACAAATCTGGTTAAAAGTCTAATTCATTTTTTTATTTTTAACTTAAGTTTAAGTTAAACTTAAGAGAAGAAAAAATACTTATTATTTTATTGTTTTTTTTTCATTGTACAACGAATTTTTTAAAACATCCTAATATTATTTATTATTATAGTATAGCATTAGTATAGGATTGCTGTTTGATTTTTGATTTTATTCATGAAAATTATCTATAAAAATAGATAGATATAATATCTTCGACCTTGTCAACTGATAGTGAGAAAACGAAATCCGGATAAATACCAATACCTATTACTGGTAAAAGGATGGAGATCGAAACAAATAACTCTCGCGGTCCAGAATCAAAAAAATAAGAGTTTGGAGCATTAAAAAACTTGTATCCATAGAACATTTGGCGTAACATAGATAATGAATAAATAGGAGTTAATATCATTCCAATTGCCATTACAAATGTAATTAGTATTTTTGTTATTAAAAAAAATTTTTGGCTGGTAATTAGTCCCAAAAATACTATTAATTCTGCAACAAAACCACTCATCCCCGGTAATGCAAGGGAAGCCATCGATAAGATACTGAAAGTCGTGAATATTTTTGGAACCGGGATCGCCATTCCGCCCATTTCGTCGAGATAAACAAGACGTATTCTATCAAAACTCGTTCCCGCCAAGAAAAAAAGTGCAGCGCCAATAAAGCCATGAGAGATTATTTGTAAAATGGCTCCATTGAGGCCCATATCACTTATAGAGCCAATTCCTATAATTATGAAACCCATATGAGATATGGAGGAATAGGCTATTCTTTTTTTTAAATTACGTTGACCGGGAGATGCTGAAGCTGCATAGATTATTTGAATTGTGCCTACTATAATCAACCAGGGAGCAAATAGAGAATGAGCGCGGGGCAATAATTCCATATTAATCCGAACCAATCCATACGCTCCCATTTTTAATAAAATTCCGGCTAGAAGCATACAAGTACTGTAATGTGCCTCTCCATGGGTGTCTGGTAACCATGTATGTAAAGGTATAATTGGTGATTTGACAGCAAAAGCAATAAGAAATCCAATATAGAATATTATTTCCAGTGCTACTGGATAAGATTGATTAGCTGATGTTTCAAAATTTAATGTTGGTTCATTGGAACCATATAAACCGATACCCAGAACTCCCATTAAGAAAAAAACGGAACTTCCCGCAGTGTACAAAATAAACTTTGTGGCTGAATACAAACGTTTCTTTCCCCCCCACACGGATAGAAGTAGATAAACGGGAATTAATTCTAACTCCCACATGATGAAAAAGAGTAAAAGGTCTCGAGAAGAAAATGATCCTATTTGGCCGCTATACATTGCTAACATCAGGAAATGGAATAATCGGGAATCTCGAGTAACCGGCCGAGCCGCTAAAGTAGCTAAAGTGGTGATAAATCCTGTCAGTAAAATAGGTCCTATAGAAAGTCCATCTATTCCCAATCTCCAGTAAAAATCAAAAAAATTGATCCATTTATAATCCTCCGTCAGTTGCATTAATCGATCGTCCAATTGGAAATGATAATAGAAGGCATAAGTTATTAGAAGGAGTTCCAGGGCGCATATAAATAAAGTATACCCCCTTATTACCTTATTTCCTCTATGAGGGAGAAAGAAAATGAAAGAACCCGCGAATATTGGCAAAACTACCACTATTGTTAACCAAGGAAAATAATTCGTAGTAAAAACAAGATACACTTGGGCCAGAAAAATCCGTGCTCGAAAAAAGATATTCTATTTTTTTTTTTATTTTATTTTTTCGAGCAGGGGGATTTTTGTCGGTAAAAAAAATGAATGTATTCAGGTGGGATTTGTGAAAGGAATCAATAAGCTAGGCCCATGCTTCGAGTTGTTTCATGCCATAAATAAACTCGAACACTCAAGTAATCCGTTGGACAGGCGGATTCACATCTCTTACAACCAACACAGTCTTCTGTTCTTGGAGCAGAAGCAATTTGTTTAGCTTTACATCCGTCCCAAGGTATCATTTCTAATACATCTGTGGGGCAGGCTCGGACACATTGAGTACACCCTATACACGTATCATAAATCTTTACTGAATGTGACATTGGATATATAAATTTTTGAACATCATAAGTTTTCGATCTAGTAAACTTGTAAATGAATTATACATATATTTAGTATTTAGACACCAGATGAATCAATGATTTACCAGAATTTTTATAATTAATCTGCTTCCGGATCGGCTCATGCGAGAGGTCCAAGATCCTTTGATTTATTGCATTTTTTGTAAACACGATCAATACGTTATGTACCATCCATGTTAATTCGACTATATAAATATTATAATTTATATGATTAATACTGCTTATTAATACAATACTACTTATTCAACAAATTTGATTGATTGATACGAGTTGATTTTCTGTTACGATAAATTGCGGAAACAATAGCTGGTCCAATAGCTGCTTCAGCGGCTGCAATAGCTATAACAAAAATTGAAAAAATATTTCCTTTTAATTGGCGACTATCAAAAAAATCAGAAAATGTTACAAAATTTATATTAACTGCATTCAGTATAAGTTCAAGACACATAAGGGCTCTAACCATATTTCGACTTGTGATCAATCCATAGATACCGATAGAAAATAAATAGGCACTCACAACAAGTACATGTTCGAGCATCATTGACCAACTCCTTATCAATTTCGATTTATTTCAAGATAAAAAACAATTTAATGGGTTCAACTGACTAGATAGAATATAAAAAGTTTGGTAATAGATTGAATAAAAGAATTTCTATTTATATTTTATACATAAACAATCTTCAAATAAAATTGAAGTGAGGGGAAATGGATGTGATAACACAGAACAAAGTTTAATTTGTATTTAGGTTATTAGTTCGAAAGATTTCTTACTGGCGAGCCACAGCAATTGCACCTATCAAAGCAGCTAAAAGAATTATCGAAATGAGTTCAAATGGAAGAAAAAAATCTGTTGATAAATGAATTCCAATTTGTTGACTGTTACTTATCAAATCTTGCTCTATAATCTGGTTTGATCTTGTAGTCCAAATAATCCCGTACCATGACGTATCCAGAATAGTAGTCATTAGTGAAACAAAAATACCTGTACAAACCAACAAAGTAACCCCCTCTCCAACGGTCCAAAGATTAAAATCTTTGTAATATTCTGAACCATTCATGAACATGACAGCAAATATGATTAAAATATTTATGGCTCCCACGTAAATAAGGAGCTGTGCGGCAGCTACAAAATGAGAGTTTGATAGAATATAGAATAAAGATATACAAACAAGAACCAGTCCCAACGAAAAAGCAGAATAAATTGGGTTGGTAAGTAATACTACTCCTACACCTCCTAATATAAGACTGGATCCCAAAAAGACTAAAAGAAAATCATGTATCGGTCCGGGCAAATCCATTATATGTAAAGAGATAAATAAATCGAAATTTTTTTCATGACCTTATTGACCTCACCAGGAAAAATTTTTTTCTGAAAAGTTCTTATCTTAATTGAATTAAATCTAAATGCTAAGGAATGGGAATTGATGTAGGTATAGTTCTTGGACTAATATCATTCTTTATCTTAAAGAGTGGTTCGAAACTATATATATTTATATTTAGATTTCTAAATGATTACAGATATATTCATATTCAGAGATTTTCAATCCAAATTAAAGCACAAACCAACTAATCAATAGTTGAAATTTGTAGTTAGTGACTAAACAAAATAAACAAAAGAAACGGCATTTATTTCGATCAAAACGGAAACTTACTAATTGGAAATTACTCTTTATCTTTAATCAAAGGATTTACTTATATATCTTTTTTTTATTTACTTATTTTTTTTTTAGGTGAATTTAAAATTGTTCGAATTGTATAATCGTCAATTACTGATATTGGTAAACGACCCAAGGCAATTTGATTATAATTCAATTCGTGACGATCATAAGTAGAAAGCTCATATTCTTCAGTCATTGATAAACAATTTGTTGGACAATACTCAACACAGTTACCACAAAATATACAGATTCCGAAATCAATACTGTAATTAAGCAACCATTTCTTTCGAATATTAGTTTCCAATTTCCAATCAACAACAGGTAAATCTATAGGGCATACACGAACACATACTTCACAAGCAATGCATTTATCAAACTCAAAATGTATTCGACCGCGGAAACGTTCTGATGTGATTAATTTTTCATAGGGATATTGAATCGTTACAGGTAAACGATTTGCATGGGATAGGGTAATCATGAAACTTTGACCAATGTACCTTGCAGCTCGTACTGTTTGTTGACCATAATTCATGACCCCAGTTACCATAGGGAACATATTGTAAATATCTATGAATATTTTTATGTTTGTTTCTTTCTCTTGTTTGAGACAAGCCACAAATTGA